GAAATATTTAGTACATGAAATATCGATTTGCTAGATATATAAATAGATATATAAGATATAACTAATAAAACGGATCTTGTGTTCTGGAATTGGAATCAAAGAAAGATATTTAAAATGGCTCGTATGTTGTGACTTGGAATAAATGTTTCCCGGTAAAGGAAGGGAATAGTAATTTATTCATTCCTAATTTATTCCTATAGAACGTCTAGGAACAAGAAGATTAAATCGGATATATCGACAGATTCCCGCGTAGTCCAAAGAAAAAAAAGATCCAATTTCATCTCTATCGAATTTTAATATCAGAATAGTGGATATAATTATGATGCAATGGGTTAGGTCCACTTACTTTTTATTTTGTTGATTTCTAATCGATTTAATTGGAATAATGGAAAATAGGAAAGGAATAGTAATATTTGAAGATTTAACGAGACGACTTATCCTTACATTTATTATAATATTTAATATAATTTAATATAATATTTATAATAATTATAAATTATATTTTATAATAATTATAAATTATATTTTATAATAATTATAAATTATATTATTTATTTAATAATTAATAATATATTTTTTATTTAATAATATATTTTATTTTATTTAATAATATATTTTATTTATTAAAATAGCAAATTTATAACCATACTATAATTAATTATAATGTTATAATTTTGATTATATATTAAAATATTAAATTATACGGTTTGTTACTTTTTTTTTATTACTTTATTACAAAGATCAACAATATCTTTATTCGCACTTCAAATATAAATACTACTGCCGGAGTTTTATGATTTATGAAAAAATCAAAGCCCCTTATCGGATTTGAACCGATGACTTACGCCTTACCATGGCGTTACTCTACCACTGAGTTAAAAGGGCTTGTTTGATCCAATTCCTGAATAAAGACACTATGAGTTTAGTATATATACTTATTATAATAGATGTACATAGATATATCTTATAATAAGTATAAGAGTTCATTCAGGAATGAAAAATTTTCTTTATCCAGTAAAAGTAAATTAAATAATTTAATATAATTTTTAAATAATTTAATATAGAGTATATAATATAGGTAAAATAAAACGGTTTATTGATATTGGATTTGATAAATATCAATACAATGAATTGTTTCAAGACTATCCTAATTGACATCATAACTAAATTCATTTGAGTGATACATGTATCCACTAATTTAACATAGATCCAAGATATTTCATTGAATCATTGATAAAGAGATTCGGATAAAGAGATTCGGCGTGGCCTTTGAACCAAACTTTTATCGAAAAAAATTGTATAGAAAGAATCGTGAAAGACGGAAAGATCCTTCGTATCGAGTCATACCATTCCATTATATTGACAATTTTAAAAAACTATTCATACTATGAACATAGTATGATGGCGGTCGTGCAAGTCTGCCCCCATCGTCTAGCGGTTCAGGACATCTCTCTTTCAAGGAGGCAGCGGGGATTCGACTTCCCCTGGGGGTAGGGTACTACGAAAGGAAGTTGATCGTGGATTATCAATAAGCCTGGAATTTATTCTTCCTGGGTCGATGCCCGAGCGGTTAATGGGGACGGACTGTAAATTCGTTGGCAATATGTCTACGCTGGTTCAAATCCAGCTCGGCCCAATAATTTGCCGATCCGCCATGAAATGATATAATATAACCCATTTGTTGCTCTCCAGAAATGCCCGATCCCCCAATCCCAATACGGAAGAAATCCATTTTATGATATATCTATACCACTATTTATTTACTCTCTTTTTACAAGAAATTCTGATCTTGCTAATGATCTAGATTCATATCAGGATCCGTAACTATAAAGTAAAGTTTAAGGAAAAGAGTAAATAAAAAAAAACTTTTTTGATTGAACGAGTGATTATCCAATTGATTTGGCAATAACGAAAGGATTACTAGTAATACCGGCTGCTCTCACTAAAGTACATATACATATGGGTATCGATATATCACACTCGCAGCTCTGTTACAACACGCCCTTTCTAATCGAAATTGAAAGGGTTAGAATGAAATCATAAAAATATGTATACTTTATTTTATTATGGTATTTACTTGGGATTGTAGTTCAATTGGTCAGAGCACCGCCCTGTCAAGGCGGAAGCTGCGGGTTCGAGCCCCGTCAGTCCCGACGAATCCAAATCCAATAAAAAACTATATCAATTCATCTCTCTATTTTTTGTGAAAAGAAGTCCAAATAACATAATTTCATTCCCAACAGTGATCCCTCTTCTTTTTTTCTTTTTCGTTTCACATTTATCATCAACCAAATGGGGAATTTCCATTTCTTCGACTAGTACCGATTCGATTGATGGGAGAGAGGCATATGTGGATTAGTACAATTATTATATTATTAGCATCAGATTCAGGATTCCACGGGATACCGTACTGTACTGGGTCTGGCTTTTTCAATTACTCCCGATCTGTGAAATATGAAATAGAGTAGAGTATTGTATGTTTCCCGGGAGTACATACATAAATGGAATTTGTACAATATAAAAAAAATTGAACATAGTTACTGTGTATAGAATAGTATAGAATACTTTTTTTTTAAGATTAAAATAAAAGTATATCCTTTTCGGGCCCTATTTTGTGTAACCTCAATTTCAAATTTTACTAATTTGAAATAATCTATCTCATTCAAATTTCGCATTGAGCTTTTGATATATGCGTCCCATTACTAATCCAATGAAAGAGGATATTCAAAAAATAAAGATCAAACAAGGATCACTTTTTTATTAGCGAGGTAATGAATTTTTTTTTTTATAAGGGTTTTTCCTTGAAAGAACAAACTTTTTAAATTTATATATAAATATATAAAAAAATAGTTAATTTGATGGAATATTCGATTTTTTTATACCGGAATTTGTACTCGTCTTTATCATACTTCTTTTGTTTTCCAAGAAGATTGGATCATTAAAAAAAGGAGTTTATAACTTAGCTCCTTCCTTTTTTTTCATTGAGCTTCTATTGTTTGTTGGGGTTTGTTTCGAACCAATGGTAAGTGGAAAGGCGGTTAGATGATACTTCATCAGATGATTGTACAAAGAGGGCGGTAGGTTATAGAAAAGAAAGAATGGAAAAGAATGATAAATAAATAAAGGAATTATTGATTGTATCGGGAATCAAATTTTGAGTTCAGTATGGATAAAAGATCATCCTATGTTATACTATTCAATTCTTGACGATGAATCGATTTGATAGCTCCGATATTGTTATTCATGATATTGATCCGATTCGATATCATCGAGATGTAATGCATCCCATTGAATTTACAGGCGAAAGATTTATTATCTCTATGGGATTAACTCCCGAGTTATTGCGAATTAAAGAAAAATTAAACAATGAGATTATGGAAGTAAATATTCTCGCATTTATTGCTACTGCACTGTTTATTCTAGTTCCTACTGCTTTTTTACTTATAATATACGTAAAAACAGTCAGCCAAGGTGATTAATTTGAATTAAACTTGATTTTTTATTTCTTATCAATAATTGCAGAGAAGAAAAGGATAAAAATTTCGCGTCTTAAATGAAATGGGCAGACTAGAATCAGTCGTATTCTATGAGATACAATAGTATGGTAGAAAGATTCAGATATTTCTTTCTACCATACTATCTAGTATTGTTATTGTAGTGTATAAAGTTGTATTGTAATGCGGGTTAATTTAATATAGATTAATATAGATCAATCTACAATAGTATCGTCATATTCCTTTTCTATATATATAGAAATCGATTTAATTACGTATATATAATATATATATAGTGATAATGTATATTCTATAGTATCCCAATTCTATTTCTTTGCTTTATCTATTTGTATTTAATTTGTGTTGATTTCAATTAAATTAATTTGAAATAATCGAAAGCTACTTTTACGATTAGAATTCCTAGATTTCTGATTATTTTCAATATGAATCCCGATCGAAAGAATCAATGACTTCTTCGATGGGTATAATAAAATAATCTTTTAGTTAGCATTCCCGACGAAGAAGTCATTGATTGAGGAGTTGACAAATGATCCATGGGAACTTCTTCGGATTTCGAAAAGGATTAGTAAAACTCGTCGACTTTTAACGTTTGAACCATGATATGGGTTCAATAAAACAAGCAAAACATAAATAAAATTTCTAAAATAGTAAAACTAAAACAAGCGGCGCAATATGTGACTCGCCCAAGACAATATTTTAGGATGTGCAGTATCTCGTTGGACAACTACTATGTTGTTTCCCAATGTGTATCCACGTAATGGAATAACCGAATTTTTTTCTCTTTGATCTTTGAACAGTAAAGAGGTAAACAAAATAAAAAAAAAAAAGTTACGTTCTTCCTCATGGTCCATATCTAACTTTGGTAAGAGTCAGTTCATCGAAATAGAAAATTTATGAAGAATTCAGTTGGAATAAATTTCCTACCATTTGTATTCCTTTTACTTTTTTTACTTTCAAAATACGAACACGGAAATAATTGAAATATTTCTTTGATTGAAAGAGTATTCTTCATATATATTTATTATTCATAGAATACATTACTCAACTAAAATCCAAGAGAATTTCGAAATGAAGATATTTTTCATTTCTATTTCAATTTAAAAATAAAATTTTAAATTGAAATAGTGAAATTTTAAATAAAAAAAAACTTTGCCGAACGATCTATAAAAAAAAGTGATACTGTTTAGTTCCTAAACTCAATTAGTAGTACTTCTAGAGTCCACTCCTTCCCCATACTACTAGTGAAAGGGAAAACGTAAAGACTACCATTAAAGCAGCCCAAGCGAGATTTACTATATCCATGTGAATTATGTCCTCTATCTCTATGAAGGAATTATTCAATTATTGTTCACTAATAAATAATAGGGGAATTACTGGCGCAGAGTCAAAAAGTTATTCTGACCCAACACCGTTGATGAAACAATCCAATAAATCCAATTATAACAAGTTCTTATACGATTTCTAGTATAATTAGAAAAGATTAAG